TTTTTGATGAAAGCATAACTAGTAGTGAAAACCAGAGTTCAAGTATAAAACCGAGCCTGGATGATAGTGATTTAACTATAACAGAAACAGAAAGTTCTAATGATCTAGATGTGACTCCAAAATACAAGCATTTGTGGGTTCAATGCGAAAATTGTTATGGATTAAATTATAAGAAATTTTTTAAATCAAAAATGAATATTTGCGAACACTGTGGACATCATTTGAAAATGAATAGTTCAGATAGAATCGAACTTTCGATTGATCCAGGTACTTGGGCTCCGATGGATGAAGACATGGTCTCTCTGGATCCCATTGAATTTAATTTAGAAGAGGAACCCTACAAAGATCGTATTGATTCTTATCAAAGAAAGACAGGATTAACTGAGGCTGTTCAAACGGGCACAGGTCAACTAAACGGTATTCCCGTAGCAATTGGGATTATGGATTTTCAGTTTATGGGTGGTAGTATGGGCTCGGTAGTTGGCGAGAAAATCACCCGTTTGATCGAATATGCTACCAATCAATTTTTACCTCTTATTTTAGTATGTGCTTCTGGAGGAGCACGCATGCAAGAAGGAAGTTTGAGCTTGATGCAAATGGCTAAAATATCTTCCGCTTTATATGATTATCAATCAAATAAAAAGTTATTCTATGTATCAATCCTTACATCTCCTACTACTGGTGGGGTGACAGCTAGTTTTGGTATGTTGGGGGATATCATTATTGCTGAACCCAATGCCTACATTGCCTTTGCGGGTAAAAGAGTAATTGAACAAACATTGAATAAAACAGTACCTGAGGGCTCCCAAGCGGCTGAATATTTATTCCATAAGGGCCTATTCGATCCAATCGTACCGCGTAATCTTTTAAAAGGCGTTCTGAGTGAGTTATTTCAGCTTCATGCATTCTTTCCTCTGAATCAAAATTCAATCAAGTAGAGCCTTAATAAAAATTAAAAATATATAAAATATATATATATAATAAAAAAAAAATCATTTCTCTTTTTTTTTTGTGTGTAGAACAAGTAGTTATTTAGTTTATAGAAATCAAAGTTAAAATCCATTCTTCGGATTTGATTTTTACTTTGATAACATTTGGTAACATAAGATTTAATTGTAAAAAAAAAAAGAGTGAATTCTTTCTTCCGCGAAATTCAAATTAGGCAAGGGGAATAAAACGAGAATTTCACGTTCCCTTCTTATGTGTATATAATTCACATATAGAAAATATAAAAGTATAGAAAGATGCAAGATTCTATATTTTTTGAGAATGTTCAGTTTTACTAAGAATCCCTAGTCCCGGATCGGATTCTAACAAATTTTTCGGGAATTTGTAAGAAACTCTTTCTTTATTTTATTCACGTTTATTAAATTCAAATTATTAGACAAAAACAAGATAATAAAAAATAATAAAAAAAGGAGATTATCATACACATACATATCTATATATTTCATGTAGAAAGATGAAATATTCTATTTCGTTAGTTCTACATTCCTTGCACTTCTTTTCTTATCTTATTCTATTTATAAATTTTAGAAATTGTTATATTTATTATTTTATTTATATATTTTATTTATATATTAATATTATGTACTTACATATACTCAATTATGTACTCACTTAGCTATACTTAGTATAATTATATATGAATTATAATGATTATACGATACCTTTATAACAATATAAATAACAATATAACAATAACAGGTACAAATATTAAATCCAGGTATCTATTTTATGACAACTTTCAATAACTTACCCTCTATTTTGGTGCCTTTAGTGGGCCTAGTATTTCCGGCAATTGCGATGGCTTCTTTATTTCTTCATGTTCAAAAAAACAAGATTTTTTAGATATAGATATGATAGGGCCAAATCTTATCTATTTTTTTTTTTTTTCAAGACTTAGACCATAATACAGATATTGATTTCTTAGAATAAAATATGTGATGCAGTTTCCCCTGAACATAAGCTATTATGCATGCGTAAACATGATATATACATAAATGAATTATAGCTATTTGAAAAAAAATCGGGATTGGGGCGAATGTCTGAAATGTAAAGTAAATGTATCCATATGTAGATATCTATAGGGAATCATACGAAGTGGATCTTATTATTTTAGATCTAAGCAATTCGATGAATTACTCCTAAAAGTTCACATCGGAATAGTGCTAGTTGATGAGAGTTACTTCGGAAACACACAAAAAAAGTAAAATTCATTTGGGTTATTCTCTCAATTTCAATAAAATGCAACTAGATCTAGTATGAATTGGCGATCAGAACATATATGGATAGAACTTATAGCGGGGTCTCGAAAAACAAGTAATTTCTGCTGGGCCTTTATCCTTTTTTTAGGTTCATTAGGGTTTTTATTCGTTGGAATTTCCAGTTATCTTGGTAGGAATTTTATATCTTTATTTCCGTCTCCACAAATCATTTTTTTTCCACAGGGGATCGTGATGTCTTTCTACGGGATTGCGGGTCTCTTTATTAGCTCCTATTTGTGGTGCACAATCTCATGGAATGTAGGTAGTGGTTATGATCGATTCGATAGAAAAGAAGGAATAGTGTGTATTTTTCGTTGGGGATTTCCTGGAAAAAATCGTCGCATCTTACTCCAATTCCTTATGAAAGACATCCAGTCCATCAGAATAGAAGTTAAAGAGGGTATTTATGCTCGTCGTGTCCTTTATATGGAAATCAGAGGCCATGGGGCTATTCCCCTGACTCGTACTGATGAGAATTTGACTCCACGAGAAATTGAGCAAAAAGCTGCTGAATTGGCTTATTTCTTGCGTGTACCAATTGAAGTATTTTGAAAAATGAACTGAAAAGAGTGAATGCTTTTTTTTTTCAAAAAATTTGATATTCTGATAGAAAGAGAATTCTTTTCTTTCAAAATCCAAATAATATTCATGGGCGCCTTTGTGCATTTATTTATCGAAAGGAGGCACTTTTTTCGAATTTGAGCAAATGATATATTTGGAAACAATATCTTTATTCGCATTTGAAGTGCGAATTTGGAGTGGACTCTTTCTTATTCCATTTCTGTATTATTTCTAAATTCAAGTAATAACCACTGAATCATACAGAAAAAAACAGGGAATAGATTCATGGGCTCGATGACTTGTAATAGAACTTATCCTTGATATGAATATTAGTTAGTATCGTATGGAGTCGACGAATGAGGTGAGTTCATTAAAAATTCAAAGACGAAAAAATGGCAAAAAAGAAAGCATTCATTCCCCTTCTATATCTTGCATCTATAGTATTTTTGCCCTGGTGGATCTCTCTCTCATTTACTAAAAGTCTGGAATCTTGGGTTACTAATTGGTGGGATACTATGGAATCCGAAATTTTCTTGAATATCATTCAAGAAAAGAGTATTCTAAAAAAATTCATAGAATTAAAGGAACTCTTCCTCTTGGACGAAATGATAAAGGAATACCCGGAAACACATCTAGAAAAGCTTCGTATCGGAATCGACAAAGAAACGATCCAATTGATCAAGATACACAATGGGGATTGTATCCATACGATTTTGAATTTCTCGACAAATATAATCTGTTTCGTTATTCTAAGTGGTTATTCTATTTTAGGTAATGAAAAACTTGTTATTCTTAACTCTTGGGTTCAAGAATTCCTATATAACTTAAGCGACACAATAAAAGCTTTTTCAATTCTTTTATTAACTGATTTATGTATAGGATTCCATTCGCCCCACGGTTGGGAACTAATGATTGGCTCTTTATACAAAGATTTTGGATTTGCTCATAACGATCAAATTATATCCGGTCTTGTTTCCACTTTTCCGGTCATTCTAGATACAATTTTTAAATATTTGATCTTCCGTTATTTAAATCGTGTATCTCCCTCACTTGTAGTGATTTATCATTCAATGAATGACTGAAAAATGATTCACTGATCAAATTATAATGGTTGTTACTTTGTACATAAGCAAAACATTCAAAATTGTACTTATTCTTTCTACTCCTACAAGGAATTCTTCCTATATTCCATTAATATTTTTTTAGTAAATAGCAGAATCATAGATAGGGAACTATACTAGACTAGGGACCTACCTAATTTTATTGTATAAATTTTCGATACCAATGATTGGACCATGCAAACTATAAATACTCTTTTTTCTTGGATAAAGGAAGAGATTACTCGATCCATTTCCATATCGCTCATGATATATATAATCACTAGGACACCCAGTTCAAACGCATATCCCATTTTTGCACAGCAGGGTTATGAAAATCCACGAGAAGCGACTGGCCGTATTGTATGTGCCAATTGCCATTTAGCTAATAAACCCGTAGATATCGAGGTTCCACAAGCGGTACTTCCTGATACTGTATTTGAAGCAGTTGTTCGAATTCCTTATGATATTCAACTGAAACAAGTTCTTGCTAATGGTAAAAAGGGAGCTTTGAATGTAGGGGCTGTTCTTATTTTACCTGAGGGGTTTGAATTAGCCCCTCCCGATCGTATTTCGCCCGAGATTAAAGAAAAGATAGGCAATCTGTCTTTTCAGAACTATCGCCCTACTAAAAAAAATATTCTTGTGATAGGTCCTGTTCCTGGTCAGAAATATAGCGAAGTAACCTTTCCTATTCTTTCTCCAGACCCCGCTACTAAGAAAGATGTTCACTTCTTAAAATATCCCATATATGTAGGCGGGAACAGGGGAAGGGGTCAGATTTATCCCGACGGTAGCAAGAGTAACAATAATGTTTATAATGCTACAACAGCGGGTATAGTAAGCAAAATAATACGCAAAGAAAAAGGAGGATACGAAATAACCATAGTGGATGCATCGGATGGACGTCAAGTGGTTGATATTATCCCCCCGGGACCGGAACTTCTTGTTTCAGAGGGCGAATCTATCAAACTTGATCAACCATTAACGAGTAATCCTAATGTGGGTGGATTTGGTCAGGGGGATGCTGAAATCGTACTTCAAGATCCATTACGTGTCCAAGGCCTTTTGTTCT